TTCAAGATCTTCTGTTTTCGATTATCTAATAAATCACTTAATGAAAGTAGATTCTCTTTCCATTCATTTCAAAACTTCCACGATCCCTTCCCGAACCAAACATGAATCTTTCGATTCATTTGGCTCTCACGCTCAATTACTTCAATTTCTTATGGCGAATTTCCATATATATATTCATATTCTATTTTTGAATGTAATGTAATGAGCCTATCCTCTTTTCTCTGTTCATATTCTAAAATAAAAATAGGATCACCAATCCAAGACTAGAACTATACGATTCAGAGGACTCTTCTAACCAAAGAAAAAAGCATGTAATTGTCAGCAAAGTTGTTTCGTTATTTTCTTCAAATCCAAAAAAATCCTTCTTACTTTATACATAGGTCATCAAATTCAGCATTAGAAATACCCATTTTTTTCCAATAACAGGTTCAAATCATTTTATCGACATGAGTGTTATATATCGAAAAAATTTCCAACTATCTGTATTAACATAGTGGTAGAAAGAGTACTATGCCGCGTTTGGACTTCAAATGGAGTAAGCTTTAACCATATTAATGATTCCACATCGTTGTGTTTTTGATAGAGAATCAAAGTAGATTTACCAACAAATTACGAAATGCTACGGTTCTTCCATATGATTTCTTAATTTATTCAGAAGTAATTCGCAGGATCATCCACCTTTCTTGCCGAGTTAGCACGAAAAAAGGTGCAGCCGGTTGAATCCGGCCTATTATTGAAATAAACAACTCGCACACACTCCCTTTCCAAAAAAGATCAATACACCAAGCACTACACTTAGATTTATTGGATTTGTTGCTAAAATATCGGTATTAAACCCGAAACTCCCGGCGAATGGCCAGTGGCCCAAGGAAGCGAAAGAATCAGTTACATTTTTCATAAGATCCCCCTTATAGATAGACTAAAAAATCGAACGGAGTTCCTTTTGTATCACTTCACCCTCTTTTTTTTATTGAAATTCTCACTAAGTCAACAAGAATGCGACTTATTAGAATTAAGTACTAAAGTACTAGGCCTCATGTCAATTGCGACATACCTCGTTTATTGCAAGATTTCCAAAAAGAAAGGATTCTAGTAAGAGAAAGGAAGCAAGCGAGTCGGTATGCTAATTTCTTATCCTCAAATCAGCTCTTCCCGTAGGCTATTGTCTCAACCAATAAGTAATTGTAGGAGTTAAATCTTGATATAATTCAAAAAAGCAAACGACAAGTCGAAGGCAATAAAATAAGAAAAGAAATACTTATTTTTCCTATTTCTAGGATTCAACAAATTAAACAAAAGGATTCGCAAATAAAAGAGCTAATGCTACAACCAATCCATAAATTGTTAAAGCTTCCATAAAAGCCAGACTAAGCAATAAAGTACCTCGTATTTTTCCCTCAGCCTCGGGCTGTCTCGCAATACCTTCTACAGCTTGGCCCGCGGCAGTACCTTGTCCCACTCCAGGCCCAATAGAAGCAAGCCCTACGGCCAATCCAGCAGCAATAACGGAAGCAGCAGAAATCAGTGGATTCATGATAAGTTCCTCGCACCAAAATAAAGAAATGGTTAATGATACAATCAACCGATGAATTAGAACTTCATTATTCTATCGCTACGACTCATCAAGTTACAGTAACTACGAACTCTGAATTGAAGTAAAAATATTAATTATGGAATCTTCAGAACTACTTCAATATCTCTTTTTTAGTTTCTATCCCCCGCGAAGTCTTTGTGAATCCCTACGACTTTAGTTCTTCCATTTCTTTGTTCCGAACCATTCTTGGAAGTCCTCGTTCTTTATTTTATGTGATCTCTTTATTCATTCAATTCGGACGAAACGGAAGGGCTTCTATTGGAATCCCCATCTAAATTGACAGTAGTTAGGGCAAATTAGATATATTATATCTTTAGTTCATATAACTAGTCAATTATAACATATACATGTGTTTCTTCTATGACGTAAACCGATTAATTCGTTTAATCGGATTCTTATAAATCATTCTTCGAAACATCTACAAGAGTTAGCTTATGCTTATAGCCATTAAATCGCATAGACCTAGTTCAACGACCTAGTTCAACCTCCTCTACTAACCCGCCTATTTTTTATGAATCTACTTTATTTGTAAACTCTTTTACTCCTTTTCATTATCATTATCCTAGATGGAGACAATTTAAAAGGATAAATTCATTAGGCTGAATCGTTGCTTTGATTTTGATTGATCTAAGCTAAGTTCATGCAATTTATTATAATTTTATTTTAGTCAATCGTTGAATTGAATGAAATCAACCGAAACCCGAATTGTTCCATAAACCATCTTTTTTTTTTATTTATTTAATTGTGTATCCATAGTCATAATATCATAAATGCCCTAAAAATTCTTATTCAAATTAAATTATGACTCCTAATATTTACTTTGGAATTGACTGACCAATAGAATATAGAATATTCATTGGAGTGGAGGGGGTATGATCGAAAAATGGGCTAAACGGGAATTTTAGGAAAAAGATCGTTTCGATCTCTTTCCCCTTTTTACAAGAACCCCCAATATCCGTAATCTTTTTGCTATTATTTCAGATTCTAGATATATACCATGCCATATTTTTCTGTATTTTTTATTTTTAGATTTATGTTCCCTAAGTAGATTATCTTGAGCCACGCATATATTGTGTTGGGCTAAGATAAAAAAATTCTTTCAAAAATTTCAAAAAAGAGTCAATGATGGCCCTCCATGGATTCGCCTATATAGGCCGCAGCTAACGTTGCAAAAATAAGGGCTTGAATACCACTTGTAAATAATCCAAGGAACATGACCGGTATAGGAACTACTGAAGGTACTAAAGAAACAAGAACAACAACTACTAATTCATCCGCTAATATATTCCCAAAAAGTCGAAAACTAAGTGATAACGGTTTTGTGAAATCTTCTAAGATATTAATGGGTAAAAGAATTGGAGTTGGTTGAATGTATTTACCGAAATAACCCAACCCTTTTTTGGTAAGACCCGCATAAAAATATGCCACTGACGTGAGTAAAGCTAAAGCAACGGTAGTATTTATATCATTTGTGGGTGCAGCTAACTCTCCATGAGGTAACTGTATTATTTTCCAGGGTAAAAGGGCCCCCGACCAATTAGAAACAAAAATAAATAGAAACATAGTGCCAATAAAGGGAACCCAGGGCCCATATTCTTCTCCAATCTGAGTTTTGCTCACGTCTCGAATGAATTCGAGAACATATTCGAAAAAATTCTGACCGGTAGTCGGAATGGTTTGTGGATTCCGAACAGCTATAGCGGCTGAACCTAATAAGATAGCAATTACAAACCAAGAAGTAATAAGTACTTGAGCATGGACTTGGAAACCCCCTATTTGCAAATAGAAATGTTGGCCTACTTCCACGCCGGATATGTCATATAGCCCTTTTGGTGTGTTGATGGAACATGATAGAACATTCATATTGCCCCCTGACATAAATAGAACTTTAAAAGGAATTATTTTGATTCAACCGGCCCTTTCTTAACTTATATATTTTGTATACTAACCGATCACATAATAATAATAGCCCCTTTTTATCTCTTTTTGAGATTCTAGAATAGTAACCGATTCCAAAAATCTATGGAGTTCAAAAAGTCATTTATCTTATTATTAATCAATAATTTCTTATATAGCTAGAACGGCCCTCACAAATGGCGAATACTAATTTGTTAAGAATTAATCGGATTGAAGCTATAGCGTCATCATTCGCCGGGATCGAAATATCTGCAAGATCCGGGTCACAATTTGTATCGATTAAACAGATCGTTGGGATTCCTAAAGTAATACATTCTCGAAGAGCTGTATATTCTTCTTGCTGATCAACGATTATTACAATATCGGGTAACTCTGTCATATATTTAATCCCACCTAGATATGTTTGCAGGCGGGATAATTGTCTCTTCAATACCGCCGCATCTCTTTTCGGAAGGCGGCTGAGCTTCTCCGTTTTTTGTTCCGTCCTCAAGTCCCTGAACTTATGAAGTCTTGTTTCTGTAGTAAACCAATTCGTTAACATACCGCCGAGCCATTTTTTATTAACATAATGACATCGAGCCTTTGTTGCAGCTCGCGCTACTGAATCAGCTGCTTTATTTTTGGTACCAACAATTAAGAATTGTTTTCCCCTACTTGCTGCATCAAAAACTAAATCACAAGTTTCTGATAAAAAACGAGCAGTTCTAGTAAGATTTGTAATATGAATACCTTTACGCCTTGCCGAGATATAAGGTGCCATTCTAGGATTCCACTTCCGAGTACCATGACCAAAATGAACTCCTGCTTCCATCATCTCTTCCAAATTGATGTTCCAATATCTTCTTGTCATTTCTCCCTACACTTCCTCTTTTTAAGAGACGAGGTGCCCTAATAAAATAAATAATTGTTCCGATGGAACCTTCTCTTCTACCGGAGATTGGCTGTTGATACATGACCCAATAAATGAATTCCTTTCTATTCGTTATTATCTTTCTTTATTACTTCATTACCAAATCAAATGAAATGGGTGGACCAAATACAGATAGTTAGCAGGGGTAAATTCACTCTTATGAATCATTAAACCCTAGAAATGGTTGTTCTGATGTATCATGGAAATTCTTTGAAATGCAAGAATTAAATAATTCTCTGTGGTGGAACAAAATATCTCCTATTTCCTCCTCAAATAAATTTCTCTTTTTGGGTTCCAAAGAAGTGTTGTTAGGCTGCCTTGAACGGCGCACTAATCCTCTGAATCCGGTACCGACGGGTATCATCCCTCCCAGAACTACGTTCTCCTTCAGGCCTTTCAACCAATCGATACGACCCCGGAGAGCCGCTTTTGCTAAAACTCGAGTGGTTTCTTGAAAACTCGCTTCGGATATGAAACTTTGAGTATTCAGAGATGCTCTCGTTATTCCCAATAAAACGGCTCGGTAACAAATCGCCTCCTCCAAAGCGCGCCCCGTTCGTTCCGCCCGCCACAACCCAATTAGTTCTCCGGGTGAAAAAACATTAGACATTCCTTCTTCGGAAACCAATACTTTTGATGTTATTTGACGTACAATAATTTCTATATGCCTATTATGAATCTGCACTCCCTGGGATCGATAAACCTTTTGGATCTTATTAACCAGAGAGATGCGACTCTGCACTATAGTTAGCTCAGCACCAATCAAGAATCCCCAAGGAATTCCAAGAATTCTTGTTATACGCCCATTCCAATCCTCAACTCTCTTTTCTAGGTTCATCGATATTGAATCAATTGAACGTACTTCTAACACTTGTTCCACTTTTGGAAGACCCTGTGTTATATCACCAGATTTCGATTTTTCATATATAAATGTAACTAATGTATCCCCTTTGTAAAGGATTTCCCCATAATGGCCATGAACGGTTGCTCCTGGAGTGGCCAAATAAGGCTTAGTTGATCTTATTACTACAGAGTCGACTTGAACAATTAGAATTTGACCTGATTTTAGGTAGGGTCCCTTTTTTGCTATATATACATTTTCACAAATAAACTGTCCAAGACTAATTATTGTGGATGTCTCTTCACAATAATTATGATGGAAAAAATACCAATTCAAATTGAATGGATTCAAAATGATGTTACTGCTACTACATGGATCGGGATTATAAATTCTCCCGCTTTCGTCCATTAAAGAATATTTAAGTATTCGAAAAGTCTGTTTTAAATTTTCAAGTTGCAAATATTTAGTTATCAAGATCCGATTCTGGGTTCTTAAAAAATAAATATTTGCAACTTGAAAAATGGTTCCTAAAGGACCCAAGAATTTCCTAATTGGAATTAGGGGCTCTCTTTTAATTGATTCTTTTATCACATTGTGATATTTTACATTGTTAAATGGGCCCATTCGAGAACAGTTGGATGATGACAAAATTATCAAAGATTGGCATTCCTTATTTTTATTCAACAACGTACGAATAGTTCCTTGATTTTGGCTAAGTGATTGTTTAATTCTTGCCTTTGCCTTGGAATAAAACGGATTAATAGTGGTACAATCTGATCCATTATCAGAGATCAATCCTGAACCTGACGGATCATTTCTTTTTCCGGGACACATAATAGGGGATTGGACTAAGTCGATTCTTAGGAAATCTCGAATTAAACCATTTATCCTTACTTCAACAAAGGAAGCACAAGCACAAGCCTCTCCGGCAGAAGAACTTTTTTCATCTTGGTCCCAATTCAAAACTAAACAAGTCCGAACTAATTGAATACTTGTGTCGGAAATTCCCCCAATTGGTTTGCCATTTCCACGAAGGATATAATTGACAACTCGGAGTTTCATATTATCCCTTTCCTGTAACAGATCCCCTGGGAAAGGTGTTGCTAAATTTATACCGTCTGTGATTTCATATGTGACTACAGGTCGAACCAAAATAAAATGCCTTTTCTTAGTAGGTGTGATCCGTTGGATATAGATCCCACTTTTCCATTTTTTCGATTCTGTTTTTCCCACTCCTGGGGGTATCAAGATGCCACTATGTCGGGCTATCTTATCTATCTCTCCAGGAAAATAGATATCCCCGGAAAAGATTTTGAGTTCGATTTTTTTTTTTTGTCTCTCCACTCGGACCAAGCCGCCGACTCGGCTTCTTATATTTAAAGCGATTCGTGTATCTATTCCAATGATACTATTGTTCCGCACCATTATGGAAGAAGATCCGGGCAAAATATGCACTTCTTCGGGAATGAAAAAAAACCGATCTACTTTCATTTGATATTTTGGCTTAAATTCTTTAACTCCTCGATACTCGACCAAATCCTCTTTTTTGACAAGTGAATGCGCCTCTACAGTCCCATATTTAGTAATCCCCGAGCTTTTTCTTCTGTATCGGGGATCATCAAAATAAGCAAAAATACTATTTCTACGGAAAATTCCATTTATGGGTATTTGTATTTCAATCGAGCTACCGGAATCGGAATGGGGCGGTTGTTCTTTCTCTCGTTCTCGAATTGATTGGAATGGAATAATGAATCTATTTCCTCGCCTCTTTGCTAATAAATAGGAATTCTCGAGGAGAATAGCAGGATATATGAGATTACAATGACCAGTCCATATGATTCGATTAAGTTCTGAATAATTAGGAATCCCGCCTTCTTTTTTATCAGAAAGAGAAAGATCCGAGCGGAAGAGTTTATGTCTCACTTGATCATTAGTCAGAGAGAGACTCGAAATATATTTTCGTTCGACAGAAATAGAATGCGCGTTTATTTGATCTTGATCCTTGTGGAGCGAAAAGGGAACTATACTAGATTCGCACGAACCTCCTGATAATACCCATAAATGACTTGTTTTTGGTAAGAGATGAACATTGCCATATGTAAATTCCGGTGCATGGTATACATCAGTACTCCAGTGCATTTCTCCTTCTGAATCCGAATAAATATGTTTTCGAACCCTCTCTTTAAAATTTAAAGTGTATGCTCCCGCGCGAATTTCAGCAATCACTTGTTCTGATTC